GTTAATGTAGCTTAATAATAAAGCAAAGCACTGAAAATGCTTAGATGGAACTCTAATTTCCCATAAACAAAAGGTTTGGTCCTGGCCTTATAATTAGTTGGAGGTAAGATTACACATGCAAATATCCATAAACCGGTGTAAAATCCCTTAAAGAATAATATAAAAATTTAAGGAGAGGGTATCAAGCACATAAAATAGCTAAAGACACCTTGCCTAGCCACACCCCCACGGGACCCAGCAGTGATAAATATTAAGCAATGAACGAAAGTTTGACTAAGCTATACCTCTAAGGGTTGGTAAATTTCGTGCCAGCCACCGCGGTCATACGATTAACCCTAACTAATTACTCTCGGCGTAAAACGTGTTAACTGAGTAGACAACAAATAGAATTAAAATTCAACTAATATGTGAAAATCCATTGTTAGAACTTAAATACAGTAACGAAGGTAATTCTAAAACTTTCACTTAAACACGATAGCTAAGACCCAAACTGGGATTAGATACCCCACTATGCTTAGCCCTAAACTGAAATAATTAAATAACAAAATTATTTGCCAGAGAACTACTAGCCATAGCTTAAAACTCAAAGGACTTGGCGGTACTTTACATCCATCTAGAGGAGCCTGTTCTATAATCGATAAACCCCGCTTTACCTCACCACCCCTTGCTAATCCAGCCTATATACCGCCATCTTCAGCAAACCCTTAAAAGGTCTTAAAGTAAGCAAGAGAATCAAACATAAAAAAGTTAGGTCAAGGTGTAGCCAATGAGGTGGGAAGCAATGGGCTACATTTTCTTTCTAAGAACATTACGCTACCCTTTATGAAACTAAAGGACAAAGGAGGATTTAGTAGTAAATTAAGAATAGAGAGCTTAATTGAATAGAGCAATGAAGTACGCACACACCGCCCGTCACCCTCCTCAAATTAAATTCACCAAACTATAAATAATACCTAGTGATAAATTTATCAGAGGAGATAAGTCGTAACAAGGTAAGCATACTGGAAAGTGTGCTTGGAATAATCATAGTGTAGCTTAACATAAAGCATCTGGCCTACACCCAGAAGAATTCATAGTAAATGAACACTCTGAACTAACTCTAGCCCTAACCTCTATTCATCTAACTATATTAGACTATAAAATAAAACATTTATTACCATAAAAGTATTAGAGAAAGAAATTCTTACTAAGGAGCTATAGAGCAAGTACCGCAAGGGAAAGATGAAAGATTAACTTAATAGTATAAGCAAGCAAAGATTAAACCTTGTACCTTTTGCATAATGAATTAACTAGAAATCTTCTGACTAAAAGAATTAAAGCCAGAAACCCCGAAACCAAACGAGCTACCTAAAAACAATATTACGAATCAACCCGTCTATGTAGCAAAATAGTGGGAAGATTTTTAGGTAGAGGTGAAAAGCCAAACGAGCTTGGTGATAGCTGGTAACCCAAAAAATGAATTTTAGTTCAACTTTAAATTTACTTTAAGAATAATAAATCTAAACGTAAGTTTAAATTATAGCCAAAAGAGGGACAGCTCTTTAGGGACGGAGAAAACCTTTAATAGTGAATAAACAACTATAACTTAACCATTGTTGGCCTAAAAGCAGCCATCAACAAAGAAAGCGTTCAAGCTCAACATATAAAACACACCAATCCCCAAATTCTAATAACTTCCTAAATTATAAACTGGGTTATTCTATAATCTCATAGAAGAAACACTGTTAATATGAGTAACAAGAACCTGTTCTCCAAGCATAAGTGTATAACAACTCGGATAACCATTGTTAGTTATCAGACTTTAGATAATAACCCCCAAATAAACTTATCTAAAACCAACCTGTTAACCCAACACAGGAATGCTTTAAGGAAAGATTAACTAAAATAAAAGGAACTCGGCAAACTAGAACCCCGCCTGTTTACCAAAAACATCACCTCTAGCATAACAAGTATTAGAGGCATTGCCTGCCCAGTGACTAAAGTTAAACGGCCGCGGTATCCTGACCGTGCAAAGGTAGCATAATCATTTGTTCCTTAATTAGGGACTTGTATGAATGGCTAAACGAGGGTTCGACTGTCTCTTATTTTTAATCAGTGAAATTGACCTTCCAGTGAAGAGGCTGGGATTCTAAAATAAGACGAGAAGACCCTATGGAGCTTAAATTAACAAGCTTAATTATTAGTATAATAACCCAAATGGTACAAAACAAAAATATAAGCTTAAAATTTTGGTTGGGGTGACCTCGGAGAATAAAAAATCCTCCGAACGATGATAACAAAGACCAACAAGTCAAAGTGACCTGTATATCCAATTGACCCAAAACAATTTGATCAACGGACCAAGTTACCCTAGGGATAACAGCGCAATCCTATTTAAGAGTCCATATCGACAATAGGGTTTACGACCTCGATGTTGGATCAGGACATCCCAATGGTGCAGAAGCTATTAATGGTTCGTTTGTTCAACGATTAAAGTCCTACGTGATCTGAGTTCAGACCGGAGAAATCCAGGTCGGTTTCTATCTATTAACAATTTCTCCCAGTACGAAAGGATAAGAGAAATAGAGCCACCTTAACAAAAGTGCTCTAAATCAAATTTATGAAAAAAATCTAAATAAAATATATATGTAAAAATCAATACCTAGACCAGGTCATTAGGGTGGCAGAGCCAGGAAATTGCGTAAGACTTAAAACCTTGTTCCCAGAGGTTCAAATCCTCTTCCTAATAATGTACTTTATTAACATCCTAACTCTCCTAGTCCCCATCCTAGTTGCCATAGCCTTTCTAACTTTAGTAGAACGCAAAATCCTAGGATATATGCAACTACGCAAAGGCCCAAACATCGTTGGACCATACGGGATTCTACAACCCTTCGCTGACGCTATAAAACTATTTATCAAAGAACCCATACGACCCCTAACAACATCCATATCACTATTTATTATTGCACCAACCCTATCACTCACCCTAGCCCTAAGCCTATGAATTCCCCTACCAATACCACACCCCCTAATTAACCTCAACTTAGGTATTCTATTTTTCCTAGCTACATCAAGCCTCTCAGTATACTCAATTTTATGGTCAGGATGAGCCTCAAATTCCAAGTACTCGCTATTTGGAGCATTACGAGCAGTAGCCCAAACCATCTCATACGAAGTAACAATAGCCATTATTCTGCTCTCAGTACTTCTAATAAGCGGCTCGTTCTCTCTCCAATCACTTATTCTAACCCAAGAACATATATGACTCATCGTCCCAGCCTGACCAATAGCCATAATATGATATATCTCTACACTAGCAGAAACCAACCGAGCTCCATTTGACCTAACCGAAGGAGAATCAGAATTAGTCTCAGGGTTTAACGTTGAATATGCCGCAGGCCCCTTCGCATTATTCTTCATAGCTGAATACACTAACATTATCCTCATAAACGCACTTACATCCATTATCTTTTTAGGCCCATTCTACAACATAAATTTTCCTGAACTTTACTCAACAAACTTCATAATAGAAACACTACTACTATCATCCACATTCCTATGAATCCGAGCATCATACCCACGATTCCGCTATGACCAACTTATACACCTACTATGAAAAAACTTTTTACCCCTAACATTAGCACTATGCATATGACACACCTCTTTACCAATATTTATAGCGAGTATCCCACCATACCTATAGAAATATGTCTGATAAAAGAGTTACTTTGATAGAGTAAATTATAGAGGTTTAAATCCTCTTATTTCTAGAATAATAGGAGTTGAACCTAAACTTAAGAATTCAAAATTCTCCGTGCTACCACTACACCATATCCTAATAAGTAAGGTCAGCTAATTAAGCTATCGGGCCCATACCCCGAAAACGTTGGTTTAAACCCTTCCCGTACTAATAAACCCTATCACTCTTACTATTATTTACTTTACCATTATTTCAGGACCCATAATTACAATATTTAGTTCCAATCTCTTATTAATATGAGTAGGGCTAGAACTTAGCTTACTAGCAATTATTCCTTTATTAATTAACAAAAAAAACCCACGATCAACCGAAGCAGCAACAAAATACTTTGTCACACAAGCTACAGCATCAATAATTCTTCTACTCGCAATTACTCTCAACTACAAACAACTAGGAACATGAACATTCCAACATCAAACTAACAACCTAATTCTTTTTGCAACACTAACTTCACTATCAATAAAACTCGGCTTAGCACCATTCCACCACTGATTACCTGAAGTAACCCAAGGAATTGAACTTCACACAGGACTTATTCTACTCACATGACAAAAAATTGCACCATTATCTATTCTATTTCAAATCTTCAATCTCCTCAACCCAACCATTACTCTATCTATAGCAATTTTATCAATCTTCATCGGGGCCTGAGGAGGCCTTAATCAAACACAAATGCGAAAAATTATAGCTTACTCATCAATTGCTCACATAGGATGAATACTAGCTATCATCTCCTTCAACCCATCACTTACATTACTAAACCTTATTATCTACATTCTACTTACTATTCCAATATTCCTAATCCTAATACTCAACTCATCTACAACAATTAACTCAATCTCCCTCCTATGAAACAAAACCCCCATAATAATAACAATAATATCCACTATCCTCCTGTCCCTAGGAGGACTACCCCCACTAACAGGGTTTTTACCAAAATGAGCTATTATCTCAGAACTTCTAAAAAACAACTGTCTAATCTTAACAACAATAATAGCCATAATAGCCCTACTCAACTTATTTTTTTACACACGCTTAATTTACTCAACCTCACTAACAACTTTCCCAACAAATAACAACTCAAAAATATTATCCCATTTCATAAACCAAAAACCCAACCTAATAATCCCCCTACTCACAATCACAGGCACACTCACCCTACCACTCTCACCCCAACTAATTATATAGAAGTTTAGGATATAACAGTCCAATAGCCTTCAAAGCTCTAAGAAAACAAATTAGTTTAACTTCTGCTAAGGACTGTAAGACTTTATCCTACATCTATTGAATGCAAATCAATCGCTTTAATTAAGCTAAGACCCCCCCCCCCTAGATTGGTAGGAATTAAACCTACGAAATTTTAGTTAACAGCTAAATACCCTATATCTGGCTTCAATCTACTTCTCCCGCCTATCAGAAAGGGGGCGGGAGAAGCCTTAGTAGGGTAAACCTCCTACACCTCCGAATTTGCAATTCGACATGAATATCACCTTAAGGCTTGGTAAAAAGAGGAATTAAACCCCTGTGTTTAGATTTACAGTCTAATGCTTACTCAGCCATTTTACCTATGTTCGTAAATCGTTGACTATTCTCAACTAACCATAAAGATATTGGAACCCTATACCTATTATTTGGCGCCTGAGCAGGAATAGTAGGAACAGCATTAAGCATTTTAATTCGAGCCGAATTAGGCCAACCAGGAGCTCTTCTAGGAGACGATCAAATTTACAATGTAATTGTCACCGCACACGCATTTATTATAATTTTCTTCATAGTTATACCAATGATAATTGGAGGCTTTGGGAACTGACTCGTACCACTAATAATTGGAGCCCCCGACATAGCATTTCCACGAATGAACAATATAAGCTTTTGACTTCTCCCCCCATCATTACTTCTTCTGCTCGCATCTTCCATGGTTGAAGCAGGAGCTGGAACAGGGTGGACAGTATACCCTCCTCTAGCAGGAAACCTAGCTCACGCCGGAGCATCAGTTGACTTAACAATTTTCTCTCTTCACCTAGCTGGTGTCTCATCTATTTTAGGAGCAATTAATTTTATTACAACTATTATTAACATAAAACCCCCTGCCATAACTCAATATCAAACCCCATTGTTCGTATGATCAGTCCTAATCACAGCTGTCCTTCTACTTCTATCACTACCAGTCCTAGCTGCAGGAATCACAATACTATTAACAGACCGAAACCTCAACACAACCTTCTTTGACCCTGCCGGAGGAGGAGACCCTATTCTCTATCAACACTTATTCTGATTCTTCGGACACCCAGAAGTTTATATCTTAATCCTTCCAGGATTTGGCATTATCTCACACGTAGTCACTTATTACTCAGGAAAAAAAGAACCATTCGGATATATAGGAATAGTATGAGCCATAATATCCATTGGATTCTTAGGATTTATTGTTTGAGCACACCACATGTTCACAGTAGGTCTAGACGTAGACACACGAGCTTATTTTACATCCGCCACTATAATTATTGCTATCCCTACTGGCGTTAAAGTATTTAGCTGACTAGCCACACTTCATGGAGGAAACATCAAATGATCTCCAGCTATATTATGAGCTCTTGGATTTATCTTTCTATTCACAGTAGGTGGACTCACAGGAATTGTCCTATCTAACTCCTCACTCGACATTGTCCTCCACGACACATACTATGTAGTAGCACACTTCCACTACGTACTATCCATAGGAGCAGTATTTGCTATCATGGCTGGCTTTGTCCATTGATTCCCACTATTCTCAGGCTATACCCTAAATGACACCTGAGCTAAAGCCCACTTCGCAATTATATTCGTAGGGGTTAATATAACATTCTTCCCCCAACATTTCCTAGGTCTTTCAGGAATGCCTCGACGATACTCCGATTATCCAGATGCCTATACTACGTGAAACACAGTATCTTCCATAGGATCATTCATTTCGCTCACAGCTGTTCTTCTTATAATCTTTATAATCTGAGAAGCCTTTGCCTCCAAACGAGAAGTCATATCAGTATCTTACTCCTCAACTAACCTAGAGTGACTTCACGGCTGTCCACCTCCTTACCACACATTTGAAGAACCTTCCTATGTAAAAGTAAAATAAGAAAGGAAGGAATCGAACCCCCTTAAACTGGTTTCAAGCCAATCTCATAACCTCTATGTCTTTCTCAATGAGGTATTAGTAAATTTATTACATAACTTTGTCAAAGTTAAATTATAGACTAAAATCTATATATCTCTATGGCTTACCCACTTCAATTAGGCTTACAAGATGCTACATCCCCTATCATAGAAGAACTAATAAATTTCCACGATCATACATTAATAATCGTGTTTCTCATTAGCTCCTTAGTACTCTATATCATTTCCCTTATATTAACAACAAAACTCACACATACTAGTACGATAGACGCCCAAGAAGTTGAAACTATTTGAACTATTCTTCCGGCAGTTATTCTTATCTTAATTGCTCTCCCATCATTGCGGATTCTATATATAATAGACGAAATTAATAACCCAGTATTAACAGTTAAAACTATGGGCCACCAATGATACTGAAGCTATGAATATACCGATTATGAAGATCTATGTTTTGACTCCTACATAGTACCAACAAGCGACCTAAAACCTGGTGAACTTCGACTACTAGAAGTGGATAACCGTGTAGTCCTCCCAATAGAACTCCCAATCCGTATGCTAATCTCATCTGAGGATGTACTCCATTCATGAGCTGTTCCATCCCTCGGACTAAAAACCGACGCAATCCCAGGACGCCTAAACCAAGCAACAGTAACATCAAACCGACCAGGATTATTCTACGGCCAATGTTCAGAAATTTGTGGATCTAACCATAGTTTCATACCCATCGTTCTTGAAATAGTCCCACTAAAACACTTCGAAACCTGATCAGCTTCAATAATCTAAATTCACTATGAAGCTTAGAGCGTTAACCTTTTAAGTTAAAGTTAGAGACCTTAAATCTCCATAGTGATATGCCACAACTAGACACATCCACATGATTTATTACCATTATCTCATCCCTAATTACATTATTCATCTTATTTCAATTAAAAATCTCCTCACAATCATTCCCATTGCCCCCTTCTCCTAAAACTTTATCAACATTAAAAACAAAAAACCCTTGAGAATCAAAATGAACGAAAATCTATTCGCCTCTTTCATTACCCCCACAGTAATAGGTCTACCAATTGTCGTAACCATTATTATATTTCCATCCATCCTATTTCCATCATCTGAACGCTTAATTAACAACCGCCTACACTCCTTCCAACACTGACTAATTAAACTTATTATCAAACAGATAATATTAATTCATACACCAAAAGGGCGAACATGAGCATTAATAATCGTCTCCCTGGTTATATTTATTGGATCCACAAACCTTCTAGGTCTCCTTCCCCATACATTTACACCAACCACACAACTATCAATAAACCTTAGTATAGCAATTCCTCTGTGAGCAGGAGCAGTAATCCTAGGGTTTCGACACAAACTAAAAAACTCACTAGCCCACTTTTTACCACAAGGAACCCCAATCTCTCTCATTCCTATACTAATTATTATCGAAACCATTAGCCTGTTTATTCAACCAATAGCACTGGCAGTCCGACTTACAGCCAATATCACTGCAGGTCACCTTCTAATGCATTTAATTGGAGGAGCCACCCTAGTATTAATAAATATTAGCCCACCAACCGCTACAATCACATTTATCATTCTACTACTACTTACAGTATTAGAATTTGCCGTTGCACTAATCCAAGCCTACGTGTTCACTCTACTTGTAAGCCTCTACCTACATGATAATACATAATGACCCACCAAACACATGCATATCACATAGTCAATCCTAGCCCATGACCACTAACAGGGGCATTTTCAGCCCTTCTATTGACATCCGGACTAGTAATATGATTTCACTTCAACTCCTTTACACTTCTGTCTATAGGCCTTCTAGCTAATATCCTCACAATATATCAATGATGACGAGACATCATTCGTGAAGGCACATTCCAAGGACACCATACCCCAATCGTCCAAAAAGGACTTCGATATGGAATAATCCTATTTATTGTTTCTGAAGTATTCTTCTTCGCCGGATTCTTTTGAGCATTCTATCATTCCAGCCTCGTACCAACACACGACCTCGGAGGCTGCTGACCACCAACAGGAATTATTCCACTAAATCCCCTAGAAGTTCCCCTCCTAAATACATCAGTACTTCTAGCATCAGGAGTTTCAATTACATGAGCCCACCACAGCCTAATAGAAGGAAAACGAAATCACATAAACCAAGCCCTATCTATTACCATTCTTCTAGGACTTTACTTTACTATCCTACAAGCCTCAGAATACTTCGAAACACCGTTCTCTATTTCAGATGGCATCTACGGATCTACATTCTTTATAGCAACAGGATTTCACGGTCTCCACGTAATTATTGGATCAACATTTCTTATTGTATGCCTTCTACGACAATTAAAATTTCACTTCACATCAAAACACCACTTCGGATTCGAAGCAGCAGCATGATACTGACATTTCGTAGATGTGGTATGACTCTTCCTATACGTTTCTATCTATTGATGAGGATCTTACTTTCTTAGTATAATTAATATAACTGACTTCCAATCAGTAGATTCTGACAAAAACGGAAGAGAGTAAAATTAATTTATTAATTATTGTATTAACCAACAGTCTCCTATCTCTTGCTTTAATTTCAGTCGCATTCTTGATCCCACAAATAAATCTATACTCAGAAAAAGCAAACCCATACGAATGCGGCTTTGACCCAACAAGCTCTGCACGCCTACCATTCTCCATAAAATTTTTCCTTGTAGCAATCACTTTCCTTCTATTTGACCTAGAAATCGCTTTACTTCTCCCGCTCCCATGAGCTATTCAATTTACCAATATTACTACAACAACCATTACAGCCTTTATTCTAATTACTATTTTATCATTAGGCCTATCCTATGAATGAGTGCAAAAAGGATTAGAATGAACAGAATAACTGGTAATTAGTTTAAACAAAATTAATGATTTCGACTCATTAGATTATGATCACTATCATAATTACCAACATAACATCTGCCTTCCTTAACCTCACACTAGCCTTTACTCTTTCACTTACAGGTACCCTAATATTTCGTTCACACCTAATATCTACTCTACTATGTTTAGAAGGAATAATATTATCCCTATTTATTATAATTTCAACAACAACCCTAAACTCTAATTCTATGATTTCTATGCCTATCCCTATTACTATTATAGTATTTGCAGCATGCGAAGCAGCAGTAGGACTAGCCCTCCTAGTAAAAGTTTCAAACACATACGGAACTGACTACGTACAAAACCTCAACCTTCTACAATGCTAAAAATCATTATCCCCTCACTCATATTATTTCCAATTACCTGAATATCAACTTCCAAAAAAACCTGAACAAATGTAACATCACACAGCTTCCTAGTAAGCCTAATTAGTCTAATTCTTCTATGACAAAATGATGAAAACTACTTAAATTTCTCAATCATATTTTCCTCAGACCCACTATCTACCCCTCTTATTATCCTAACCACCTGGCTGCTTCCACTCATACTCATAGCTAGCCAAAATCACCTAAAAAAAGAAAAACTCTCATACCAAAAATTTTACATTTCAATACTAATTAGTCTTCAAACCCTTTTAGTAATAACTTTCTCAGCAACCGAACTAATTATATTTTATATTTTATTTGAAGCCACTTTAATTCCCACACTAATTATCATTACCCGATGAGGAAACCAAACCGAGCGACTAAACGCAGGAATTTACTTTCTTTTTTATACACTAATTGGCTCAATTCCACTTTTAATTGCTCTAACCTCAATTCAAAACTCTGTAGGAACCCTGAACTTTCCAATACTATCTCTATTATCACACCCCATTAACTCCTCCTGATCTAACAATATCCTTTGACTAGCATGCATAATAGCATTCCTCATTAAAATACCACTATATGGAGTTCACCTATGACTGCCAAAAGCACACGTAGAGGCACCAATTGCAGGATCAATAATCTTAGCTGCCATTCTTCTAAAACTTGGGGGCTATGGAATAATGCGAATCTCAATCATCCTAGACCCACTAACAAAGTACATAGCCTATCCATTCATCCTACTATCCCTATGAGGAATAATCATAACAAGCTCAATTTGCCTACGACAAACAGACCTAAAATCACTAATCGCTTACTCTTCAGTAAGCCATATAGCCCTAGTAATCTCAGCAACTTTAATCCAAACCCCATGAAGCTTTATAGGAGCTACCATACTAATAATCGCTCATGGACTAACTTCATCACTTTTATTCTGCCTAGCAAACTCAAACTACGAACGAATTCACAGTCGAACCATAATTATAGCTCGAGGACTACAAATAATTTTTCCCCTAATAGCAACACTATGACTACTAGCAAGCCTAGCAAACCTAGCCCTACCACCATCAATTAACCTACTAGGAGAACTATTTATTGCCATATCACTCTTCTCCTGATCCAACTTATCGATTATCCTTATAGGAACTAATATTGTAATCACAGCCATATACTCCATATACATAATTATCATAACACAACGAGGAAAACCAACAAACCATATCAACAACCTACAACCCTCACATACTCGAGAACTGGCCCTCATATTCCTTCATATTATCCCCCTCATTACCCTTACCATTAACCCTAAACTCATTTTAGGCCTGACAATATGTAGATATAGTTTACAAAAAACATTAGACTGTGAATCTAAAGACAGGAAATAAACCTCCTTATTTACCAAGAAAGTATGCAAGAACTGCTAACTCATGCCACCATGATTAAACTCATGGCTTTCTTACTTTTATAGGATAGAAGTAATCCATTGGTCTTAGGAACCAAAAACCTTGGTGCAACTCCAAATAAAAGTAATAGACATAATTACATCACTAATCCTAACAATTTTTATCATTCTTTCCCTTCCAATTGCAATCTCAATAACTAACCTAATTAACCGCATCAACCTTCCATTATACGCTACTTCATCAATTAAATTCTCATTTTTTCTTAGCCTAGTCCCACTTCTCCTATTTTTTCACCAAAACACAGAATATATAATTACCAGCTGACACTGAATTACTATTAACTCCATTAACATAACAATAAATTTTAAAATTGACTACTTCTTTATTCTATTTCTATCAGTAGCACTTTACGTCACATGATCTATCATACAATTCTCTTCGTGATATATACACTCAGACTACCACATCAACCGATTCATCAAATACCTAATACTATTCTTAATTACCATAATTATCCTAACTTCAGCTAACAATCTATTCCAACTTTTCATCGGATGAGAAGGAGTAGGAATTATATCTTTCCTCCTAATCGGATGGTGATATGGACGTGCCGACGCAAATACGGCTGCCCTCCAAGCCATCCTATATAATCGAATCGGAGACGTAGGCTTTATCCTAGCAATGACATGATTCTGCCTAAATATAAACTCCTGAGAACTTCAACAAATTCTACTCACTAACAACAATAACTTCCTCCCCCTTCTAGGACTATTAATTGCAGCAACAGGAAAGTCAGCCCAATTTGGACTCCACCCTTGACTTCCCTCCGCCATAGAAGGACCTACACCAGTATCAGCCCTACTGCACTCAAGCACCATAGTTGTCGCAGGAATCTTCCTACTCATCCGATTCCACCCACTTATATCCAACAACAGTACTATCCTTACAATAATAATATGCCTTGGAGCCCTAACCACACTATTTACAGCTATCTGCGCCATCACCCAGAACGACGTAAAAAAAATTATCGCCTTCTCAACATCCAGTCAACTTGGCTTAATAATAGTTACTCTAGGAATTAATCAACCATACCTAGCTTTCCTCCACATCTGTACTCACGCATTCTTCAAAGCTATACTCTTCATATGCTCAGGATCAATCATCCATAGTCTTAATGACGAACAAGACATCCGAAAAATAGGAGGAATCATAAAAATTATACCATTCACATCATCTTGTCTAATCATCGGAAGTCTAGCCCTAACCGGAATACCATTCCTAACCGGATTTTACTCAAAAGACTCAATCATCGAGTCCATAAACACCTGTAATACCAACGCCTGAGCCCTACTAGTAACACTTATAGCCACATCAATAACAGCCATATACAGCATTCGAATTATTTATTTTGTCGCAATAACCAAACCCCGATATCCCCCTTTAATCATCGTCAACGAAAATAGCCCCGACCTAATTAACCCTATCAAACGACTAGCCCTAGGCAGCATTCTAGCCGGTTATGTAATCTCAAATAACATTCCCCCAACTAATATTCAAATCCTCACAATACCATCATACCTAAAAATCACAGCCCTAGTGATTTCTATCCTAGGCTTTCTAATCGCTTTAGAACTAAATAACTTAACACTAAACTTCTCTATTAACAAAACCAAACCATTCTCAACATTCTCAACCTCGCTAGGCTTCTTCCCATCAATCCTCCACCGTATAATTCCACTAAAATCCCTAGATCCCAGCTTCAAAGTATCCCTAGGACTCCTAGACTTAATCTGATTAGAGAAATCAATTCCAAAATCCACTTCACTAATTCATACATTCACATCCAAAATACTAACCAGTCAAATAGGAATAATCAAACTATATTTTCTTTCATTCCTAATTACCATAACCCTAGTAATTATTCTCTACATTACTAGTCCCGAGTGATTTCAATAATAATAAAAATCCCAGCAAATAATGACCACCCAGCCACAACTATTATTCAAGTCGCACAACTATATATTGCCGCTACCCCTACACCACCCTCCAACATTACTCCGATATCATCAATCTCATACATTATTCAATCACTTAACCCATCAAAATCAATCAACTCAACCTTATTTCAATTATCTATTATCCACACAAAAAACAACTCTACTAACAAACCAATAATCAAGAAACCAAAAATTAATCAACTAGAACCCCAAGTCTCAGGGTACTCCTCAGTAGCTATAGCCGTTGTATAACCAAACACAACCATTATCCCACCCAAATAAATTAAAAACACTAGTAAACCTAAAAATGAACCCCCAAACCCTAAAATCATTAAACAACCAACAAACCCACTCAAAATTAATCCTAACCCCCCATAAATAGGCGAAGGCTTTAATGCCAACCCAAGACATCCCGCTAAAAATAATAAGCTTAAAATAAAAATATAATAAGTCATTATTTCCACACAGCACTTAACTGTGACTAATGACATGAAAAATCATCGTTGTAATTCAACTATAGAAACTACTAATGACAAACATCCGAAAATCTCACCCATTATTCAAAATTATCAATCATGCCTTCATTGACCTACCTGCCCCATCAAACATCTCATCATGATGAAACTTTGGCTCACTCCTAGGCATTTGCCTAATTATTCAAATCATTACAGGCCTATTCCTAGCAATACACTATACATCAGACACAACAACAGCATTCTCATCAGTAACACACATCTGCCGAGACGTAAACTATGGATGACTTATCCGATATATACACGCAAACGGAGCATCAATATTTTTCATCTGCCTTTTTCTCCACGTAGGACGAGGAATATACTACGGATCCTACACATTTACAGAAACATGAAATATTGGAGTAATCCTACTCTTCGCAGTAATAGCTACTGCATTCATGGGTTATGTCCTTCCATGAGGCCAAATATCATTCTGAGGCGCAACAGTCATTACAAACCTACTTTCAGCAATTCCATACATCGGAACCACCCTAGTAGAATGAATTTGAGGCGGATTTTCAGTTGATAAAGCAACCCTAACACGTTTCTTCGCATTTCACTTCATCTTTCCCTTTATTATTACAGCCCTAGTCATTGTCCACCTACTATTTCTCCACGAAACAGGCTCCAACAACCCAACAGGCCTAAACTCAGACTCAGACAAAATTCCATTTCACCCATACTACACAATTAAAGACGTCTTAGGAGTTATCCTAATAATTTTATTTTTAATAGCCTTAGTATTATTTTTTCCCGACGTACTAGGAGACCCAGACAACTATACTCCAGCTAACCCACTAAACACCCCACCACACATCAAACCGGAATGATACTTCTTATTCGCCTATGCTATCCTCCGATCAATTCCCAATAAACTAGGAGGAGTATTAGCTCTAATTCTATCAATCTTAGTACTAGCCCTTATACCTTTCCTCCATACATCCAAACAACGAAGCCTAATATTCCGTCCCATCACTCAAACACTCTACTGAATTCTAGTAGCCAACCTACTAGTTTTAACCTGAATTGGAGGCCAGCCAGTAGAACATCCATTTATCATTATTGGTCAACTAGCATCAATCAGCTACTTCTCCATTATTCTTATCTTAATACCAATCTCAGGAATAATCGAAGACAGCATACTTAAATGAAATAACTTATGTCTTAATAGTATAACTAATTACCCTGGTCTTGTAAACCAAAAATGAAGAATTTATCTTCTTAAGACATCAAGAAGAAGGAATATCTCCCCACCATCAACACCCAAAGCTGATATTCTGATTAAACTACTTCTTGTACATAAAATTACCTAACACATTAGTACATTTATGTATATCGTACATTAAATTATTATCCCCTAGCATATAAGCAAGTACTTATTATTCATGAATACAGACATTAATTAAATACCCACATTAAAGCCCATCAGCATGTCTATTAACTCCAACATATTAATTAATGCATCTAACACATATCTGTGTTATCTTACATACACCATTACAGTCATAAACCTTTCTCTTCCATATGACTATCCCCTTCCCCATTTGGTCTCTTATTCTACCATCCTCCGTGAAACCAACAACCCGCCCACCATGACCTCTCTTCTTGGTCTGAGCCCATACGTCCTGGGGGTAGCTAAACTGAAACTTTATCAGACATCTGGTTCTTACTTCAGGGCCATCAAATGCGTTATCGCCCATACGTTCCCCTTAAATAAGACATCTCGATGGTACGGGTCTAATCAGCCCATGACCAACATAACTGTGGTGTCATGCATTTGGTATTTTTTAATTTTCGGATGCTATCACTCAACATAGCCGTCAAGGCATGAAGGCCAGCCCAACATGTAGCCGAACTCTCGTTTAAGGATCATTAGTCCACATAACCCAATCATCTAAGGCAATCTTTTAATGCTTGAATGACATATAAACACTATTAATACAGAAATCTCACTCACAAACCCCCCCACTCCCCCTTAATGCCAAACCCCAAAAACATTAACTTCAATCCCATAGGTTTCACACCACTCTAGTGGTTCACAAAAAAATCACTTAAATTTCAGTATTAATAAAAATCCCACAATAAACCCACTTTGATCAATTGAAGCCTTAAATATGAAAATTTTTGTAATGATTTTCTA